TTTTTATTTTCTACTAATATATTTACTGTGAAAAAAGCGAGACTGGCTCTTAATTTAAAAAGCATTTTTTTTTTTAAAAATTTTAAAAACCAGGTAAAGTTTTATAAAATTAAATTTTTTTAGTCAAAATTAATTTTTCTCTATTATTTATAATAAGTAATTTATTATATAATAAATATTTATTAATTAATATATATATATATAATTTAATATTGAATCTATCCTCTACATTAGAGGATAGATTTATATTATTATAAAATATTTAATTAATATATTATATTTATATATTTATATTATAATAAATAATTATTATATATTAATATTTATAATCTAAAATTATTATTATATATTAAATAATTTATTATATAATAAATATTTATTATATAATAAATATTTATTTATTAGTAAAAAAAAATTATTACTAAATAAATTTTATTATTTTAAAATAATTATTATTTATATAAATATATTATTATAATAGCCTAATAATGATCTTCCTTTTTTTGTAAACAAAAAAAAAAAAGGAAGATCTATTCATATATTAGGATTAAGCTAATTTAATAAAAATATTTATATTTTATTATTAAATATTCTTTATTGATATAATTATTTTATAGTAAATATTTATTTATAATATATATAAATATCTTATTAAACTTTGATATTTTAATATTGTATATTAACTGTATATAATATAAATATTTTATTAACCTTTGATATTTTAATATTGTATATTAACTGTATATAATATAAATATTTTATTAAACTTTGATATTTTAATATTGTATATTAACTGTATATAATATAAATATATTGTGGTAACCGCCATATTATGGGCCAATTACTATTTAATTGAAATAAATAATAATAAATTATAGCACTTTATTTAGGTTGATAGAATCTATTAATTCCCCCGATTAGTTAGTATAAAATATCACCTATATTAAGTTATTTATATATTTATTATTAGTGGTAACCGCCTATGGGCCAATTACTATTTGACAGTTTTCCAACTAGTTTGATTCTGGCTAGTTTATTAGCTATAAAGAATAATTACATGAAAGATTAATTAAATTTCTAATATACGTCAGTAATAAATATTTATTAAGTAAGAAGGGTTATATAAGATATTTTATTAAAATGGATTAATGCTGTGCCAGCAATCGCGGTTATACAGTTTATTTAAGTTAATAATTTAGGTCTTTAAAATTATTTCATTATATTTAGATTATATAAAATTAATATTTAGGTGGAATTTATTTTAATAATATAATCTATTTAAAATTATTTGTAAATCATATTATTAAACTAGGATTAGATACCCTATTATTTTGGCTTATACGAATAGGACATTAGTAGTTATTATCTATGAAACTCAAAGAATTTGGCGGTGATTTATATCTTTTTAGAGGAACCTGATCTTTAATTGATAAACCACGATATGTTCTACCTTATTATTATTTGTATATCTCTATGTAATGGAATGTTTTATAAAGAATACTTTCTTTTTTTATTAAAAATAATTTTAGGTCAAGGTGCAGTTTTATTAAGGATAGTTTGGGTTACTTTAGTTTTATTTTTTAATTAGGTTGTTATTTTTATTAAGTAATATAATTAGGATTTAATAGTAATTTTAATTATTTTATTGATTTGAATTTAGCTTTGGTTCATGTACATATCGCCCGTCACTCCTAAATAAAGGATAAGTCGTAACAAAGTAATTTTACCGGAAGGTGAGGTTAGATAAAGCAAAACGTAGCTTATAAAAGTTTATTACTTACATTAATAAGAAGATTAAATTAATTAATTCGTTTTGATATTTATTAATTTTTTTTTTTTTTTTTTTTTTTTTTTTTTTTAGTTTAGTTTATTTTAGTATTTTAAAAGAAATTATTTATTAAGTTTTAACTGATAAGTTTTTTTTTTATATAAAGGAAAAATTTTTAGTACCTTTTGTATCAGGGTAATTTTAAATATAAAATTTATTTTTTTTTCCCGAATTGAAATGATTTATTTTAAATTTTTATTAGTTGTTTTATAAACTTTAGTAATTTTATATTAGTAGTTAAAAGTTATTCGTTTTTTATTATATCTGGTTATTTAGGATTTAATTTAATTATAGGTTTTTTATTAAGTCTTATTCATATGGGGGATAATCTCTATTATATGTTAAAATTTTATGGTTTTTGTTTTTTTTTATTTTTAGTATTTTAAATTAAAGTTTGTATTAAATTGAAAATTTCAATTTTAAGATTTTTTATTATTTAATTTTTTATTAAGTTTTTATATTTAATTTATATTTATTATTAATATTGATTTAATTAGTATAATTTATAGTTAATTTATAATGAATTCGACATATATAAGTATTCAACTGTTTAACAAAAACATTTTCTTTAGAATAACTCTTAAAGGTATATTCTGCTCAATGATTTATTTTAAATAGCTGCAGTATATTGACTGTACAAAGGTAGCATAATAATTAGTTCATTAATTGTGAACTGGAATGAATGAATGAATGAAATACTTGTTTTATTTATTTTAATATTAAAATTTTATTTTTAGGTTAAAAAGCTTAATTAATTTTTAGGGACGATAAGACCCTATAGAGGTTTAATTTTATATTTATTTAAGTTTTTATTTGGTTATTTAAATTTCTTAATAGATTTATTATTTTTTCTGGGGCGGATAATAAATTTTAACTTTATTTATTTTATTCATTTATATATGAATAGGTTGATCCGATTTTTTCGATTTAAAGAAATAGCTACCTTAGGGATAACAGCGTAATTTCAGTGGGGAGTTCTTATTTATATTGAAGTTTGCGACCTCGATGTTGAATTAAGATTAGATTTTGGGGTAGTTTTTAATTTTCTAAGTCTGTTCGACTTTTAAATTCTTACATGATTTGAGTTCAGACCGGTGTAAGCCAGGTTGGTTTCTATCTTATAATTTAAATATTAAATTAGTACGAAAGGACCATTTAATACAATAATAATTGTTATAAAATTTAATAGTTGATTTGGCAGAAAATTTTTTATGCATTAAATTTAGAATTTAAATATATAATTATAGTTATATTCAATAATTATATCTTTAACTTTTTTTATTTTGATGATTATAGTTTTATTTTCTGTTGGGTTTTTTACTCTATTGGAGCGTAAAGTTTTAAGTTATTGTCAATTACGAGTAGGTCCTAACAAGGTTGGCTATTATGGTATTTTTCAGCCTTTTAGAGATGGGTTAAAGTTATTTTTTAAGGAGTCTTCTTGACCTTTAAATTCTAATATTTTAATTTATTATTTTTGTCCATTATTTAGTTTAATTCAATCCTTATTTATTTGGGTTCTTTTTCCATTTTATATTAATTGTATTGAATTTGGATTTGGGTTATTATTTTTTTTATGTTGTTCAAGATTAAGAGTTTATTCTTTAATAATTTGTGGTTGATCTTCAAATAGAATCTATTCAATTTTAGGTTGTTTACGTAGAATTTCTCAATCTATTTCTTATGAAGTTACTTTATCTTTAATTTTACTTTGTTATTTTTTAATAATTGAAAGTTATAGTTTTTATGATTTGTATTTATATCAGATTTATTTATGATTTATTTTTGTTTCTTTACCTTTGTTTTTTTGTTGACTCTCTTGCTGTTTAGCTGAAACTAATCGTTCTCCTTTTGATTTTTCTGAGGGAGAGAGAGAGTTAGTATCTGGGTTTAATGTTGAATATGGTTCAGGTGGTTTTGCTTATCTGTTTATTTCAGAATATTCAAGAATTATTTTTATTTGCATAATCACAGTTATGCTTTTTTTAGGTGGTGATTATATTTCTATTTTTTTTTTTTTAAAAATGGTTTTTATGTGTTATTTTTTTGTTTGAGTACGTTCTTCTTTTCCTCGTTATCGTTATGATAAGTTAATATCTTTATCTTGAAAATGTTATCTTCCTATTGGTTTTAATTATCTATTTTTTTTTTGTTTTTTAAAGGTCCTGGTCTTTTATCATTTTTTTTTGTAAAGTCAATAAATTGTATGTCTTTCTTATATTTTCAAAATATATGCTTTAATTTAAGCTAAATGACTATTTATTTATATGATCTCATATTTTTGTAATAACAGGGTCTGTAGAAAAGTATAAAAAATATATTAGTGTCAAGTTAAGCCCTGTATTAGTGTATGGTAATTCTACTGGTTGTCTTCCAATTCAAGTTAATATAATTACTACAGAAATATATAATCAGAAGTTAATTTGTCTCATAGGGTAAAATTCAATTCCTTTGAATTTTCTGTTTATTCTAAAAGGCAGAATAATTAGAATTATAATTGAAATAAATAATGCTATAACTCCCCCTAATTTACTGGGAATGGATCGTAGAATAGCGTAAGCAAATAAGAAGTATCACTCAGGTTGAATGTGGATTGGTGTAATTATTGGGTTTGCTGGAGTAAAATTATCAGGATCTGCTAGTATATAAGGCTCTATTAAGTTAAATGATACTAAGATTGTAATTACAATTGTAAATCCTATAATATCTTTAATAGAGAAATAAGGATGGAATGGAATTTTATCAATATTAGATTTAATTCCTATTGGATTATTAGATCCTGTTTCATGTAGGAATATTAAATGAATAATTATTATTGCTGAAATTAAGAAAGGTAATATAAAATGTAATCTAAAAAATCGTGATAAAGTTGCGTTATTTACGGCGAATCCACCTCAAATTCATTTTACTAATGTATCTCCAATGTAAGGGATTGCTGATAAAAGGTTTGTAATTACTGTAGCCCCTCAAAAGGATATTTGACCTCAGGGTAATACATACCCTAAAAATGCTGTAGCTATTGTAGCTAATAGTATTATTAATCCTATTACTCATGTTTTTTTTATTTTATAAGATCCATAGTAAATTCCTCGTCCTGTATGAATATACAAACATACAAAAAATAATGATGCCCCATTTGAGTGTATAGTTCGTATTAATCACCCATAGTTTACATCACGAGAGATATGTCTAATTCTATTAAAAGCTCTTTCAATATTTGAAGTGTAATGTATAGAAAGTATAATTCCTGAGATAAGTTGGATTATTAAACAAAGTCCTAATATTGATCCAAAATTTCATCATGTTGATAAATTAATTGGTGCAGGTAAATCAATAATTGAATTATTTAAAATTTTAATTAGTTGGTTTTTTTTCCGTAAGGATTTGCTCATAGTTTTTTGGTCGTAATGGACCTTCATGAAGTTTTACAATTTTTGCAATTGAAATTATAGATAGTAATAGAAAAAGAATTATTATTATAGTTAATGTTATAGTTTTTCTATATATTTTTATTAGAGAAATTTTTTCAAATTTTTCTTCTAAAAGTTCTTGTTTTTCAATAATTTGTTCTTCAATTATTATTTCGTCAAATATTATTAGTATAATTATAATTAGATACAGTGATTTAAAATTTAATTTAAATTTTTCATTTGATGCGATTCTTCTTATATAAGTAAAAATAATTAATAATCCTCCGATTATTATTAGAAATGTAATTATAATAAATCATGAAGAGGTTATTATTTTATTTATAATTAAGATTATTATTATAGTTTGAATTAGTAAAGAAATTCCTATAGATATAGGTGTTTTAATTATTAGTGTAAATGTTGATATAATTATTATACATTTAATTATAGTTATTTTAATTTCATCAAGTAGTTTATAAAAATTCAAGTTTTGGAGATTTGGGATATCAATATATTGATTTTGATGATACATTAGGGATGTTAAACCATTTATAGTTTACAAAACTAATATTTTAATTAAATTACTAATGTAGAGTTACTAATGAGGTTGGCTTTAATTTATTTAATAATTATTGGGGTTTTTTGTTTTATTTTTATTCGTAAGCATATTTTGCTGTGTTTAATAAGTTTAGAATTTATTGTTCTTTATCTTCTTTTTTTTATTTTCTTATATTGTTTAATGTATGATTTTTCATTTTATTTATACATTTTACTTATAACTTTTTTTGTGTGTGAAGGTGCTTTAGGGTTATCAGTTTTAGTTTCTATAATTCGTAGTCATGGAAATGATTATTTAAATTCTTTAATTTTATGATAGGTATTTGTTTTTATATATTTTTTATGATCCCTTTGATTTTTATAAATTGTTTAGTTATTATTCAATATAGGTTTTTTATAATCTTAATATTTTTATTTATAAATAATTTTGAATATTTTTTTTGTAGTTTAAGTTATATATTTGGTTTAGATAGTTTTTCATTTTGATTAATTATTTTAACATTTTATATTACTTGTCTTATATATATATGTTGTATGAATTTTATATTAAATATAAATTTATATTATTTAGTTTTTGTTAATTATTGTTTATCTTTATTTTTATATCTTGTTTTTTGCTTCTTAAATTATTTATTAATATATGTTTTTTTTGAATTTAGACTAATTCCTTTATTTGTTATTATTATAGGTTGAGGGTATCAACCAGATCGTCTTGTTTCGGGATTGTATCTTTTTTTTTATACTTTATTAGCTTCTTTACCGTTATTTTTGTTTTTAATTTATGTCTATTATAATAATGGAAGATTATTTTTTGATTATTTTTATGGGTTTAGATTTAGGTTTTTTATTCATTTAGTTTCTGTGTTTGCTTTTATAGTAAAGTTACCTCTCTTTATGTTTCATTTTTGACTTCCTAAAGCTCATGTCTATTCTCCAATTTTTGGTTCTATAGTTTTAGCAGGTATTTTATTGAAAATTGGAGGATACGGAATTATCCGGTTTATATTTATGTATGAGTATATTTTTAATATATATTCATATTTATGGTATTCTTTATCATTATTTGGTTCTTTACTAGTAAGTTTAATTTGTTTAATTCAAGGTGATATTAAGTGTTTAATTGCTTATTCTTCGGTTGCCCACATAGGCTTATCTTTAATAGGTATACTTACAATAACTAAGGTTGGGCTTTCTGGTTCTTATTTTATAATAATTGCCCATGGTCTTTGTTCTTCAGCTTTATTTTGTTTGTCAAATATTAGATATGATCGTTTTATAAGGCGTAGGTTTTATTTAAATAAAGGTTTAATTACTTTTATACCAAGAGTTTCTTTTTTTTGATTTATTTTTTGTTCTTTTAATATAAGTTGTCCACCAAGGTTAAATTTTTTTAGAGAAATTTATATTATTATTAGTATAATAATGTTTTGGGTTGGCTCGGGATTCTATTTCTTAATAATTTCTTTTATTAGAGCTTTTTTTAGTTTTTACTTATTCAGTTATTCTAACCATGGAATTTTTCATAATTCTTATTGTTTTTCTTTTGTAACTTTACGTGAATATTTTTTATGTTTTATGCATATAATTCCTATTATCTATATTATTATAATTATAGATTTATTTTTTTAACTTAAGTATTTTATTAAAATGAAGATTTGTGGAGTCTTAGATGCCTATAAGATTAATTGCGGCCTTAAGTTTATGTTTAATTTAAATTATTACTTAATTTATTTTTTTATTTTTTTAATTTTTTCTATTTTTAGGATTTATTTTGGAATTTATTTTTTTTGTTTAGATTTTAGTCTTTTTTTTGAGATTAAGTTGTTTACTTTAAATTCAGTTTCTGTATTTTATGTAATATTTTTTGATTGAGTAAGTTTAATTTTTTGTTCAGTAGTTTTATTCATTTCTTCTATAGTCATTTTGTATAGATGTCAGTATATAGGCTATAAAAGATATTCTTGTTTACGATTTTTATATTTAGTAGTTATTTTTATCTTAAGAATGCTTTTAATAATTATTAGTCCTAATTTGCTAAGTATTTTGTTAGGTTGAGATGGTTTGGGGTTAGTTTCTTATTGTTTGGTAATTTATTATAGTTCTATAATAAGATATTTATCTGGTTTAATTACTTGTATAACTAATCGTTTAGGCGATATTGGTCTTTTAATTTCATTAAGATGAATATTTAGATATGGTGGTTGACATTTTATTTTTTATAATGGTTATGTGACTTTTAATCTATTTATTATTATATCTTTTTCTTGTTTTACTAAAAGGGCTCAAATTCCATTTTCATGTTGACTTCCAGCAGCTATAGCTGCCCCTACTCCGGTATCTGCCTTAGTTCATTCTTCTACTTTAGTTACAGCAGGTGTTTATCTTTTATTTCGTTTTTTTAGTAATTTATTTATTTCAAGAAGTTTTTTATTATACTTAAGTTTATTTACATTAATTTTTTCTTCTTTATGTGCAAATTATGAATATGATTTAAAGAAAATTATTGCTTTATCTACTTTAAGGCAGTTGGGTTTAATAATAACTTCTTTATATTTAGGTTTATTGGAGTTAAGATATTTTCATTTATTAACTCATGCAATGTTTAAGTCTATATTATTTTTATGTGCAGGTGTTTTTATTTATAATATATATGATAATCAAGATATTCGTATAATAGGTTCTTTATGTATGTTTATGCCTTTAACTTCTGTTTGTTTTAATATTGCTAGAATGGCTTTATGTGGAATTCCATTTTTATCAGGTTTTTATTCTAAGGATTTTTTTGTTGAAGTTTCTGTTTATAATGGGCTTAATGTTTTTTATTATAGTTTAATTTATTTTAGGTTGGGTTTAACTTGTTGTTATTCTTTTCGTTTATTCTATTATAGAATATTTTATAATTTTAATTTTATTAGGTTAATGTGTTTACAAGATAATCTAGATTATATGAAATTAAGTATTTCATTTCTTTCAATTTTTTCTGTTTTTTTTGGGTGTGGTTTTATTTGAATTATGAATTGTGATTTAATATTTTTTGTTCTTCCTTTTTATATTAAAATTTTGAGAGTATTATCTGTTTTTTGAGGTTTTTATGTAGGTTTAGAGATTTTTAATTTTGGTTATGTTTTTTATCTTGAATATTATTATTTTAATAGATTCATGTGATTTATAAATAGATATTTATTTTATTTGTATGATTTTATTTATAATAGTTCTTGATTTTTAGATTCATTATTATTTTGAGGTGAATATTATGGGGGGTGAGGAATTTCTTATTCTTTAATTTACTTTTCAAATTATATTCAGAATTTTATTTATTTTTCTTTTGGAATTTCTTTGTTTACTTATTTCTTATGATTTATTTTAATTTTTTAATTGTAAATAGCTTAAATTAGAGTATAATATTGAAGATATTAAGGTGAATGGAATTCTTGCAGTAATCTATAAGTTATATGTAAACTTTTTTTTTATTGAAAATAAAATGTTTTAAATTAAACTATATAGATTTTATAAAGAGGTAAACGGAGTTTAACCGCTTTAAAAATTAGTTAGAAGCTATTTTTATTCTTTCCCTCTTTTAATTGGAATAACTTATTCATTATTTTTATTAACAATAAAATGCCTCTATGTCTTGGCTTCAATTAAAACATGAAGATTTTTCTTTAAGATTAGGTCGAAACTAAATGTAATATATTACTTCTATGTTAAAGACTAACTATTTAAGTACTTTTTAATTGCAAATTAAATGTTATTATTAACTATAATCCTAGTTAGTTCATTTTAGTATACCTTGAAATCATTCATTGTATAATCCTACTAAAAGTGTGATAATAGTTATATAAGATGTTATTACCCATAGTTTTAGTATAACATATTTTAATGAAAAAATTATAGGTATAATAATGATAATTTCGATATCAAAAATTAAAAATAAAACTGCTATTAAAAAAAAATGAATAGAAAAGGGTAAGCGTTTACTTGATATTGGGTTGAACCCGCATTCAAATGGCCTTGCTTTTTGTTTATTAATAATTATTTTTTTTCTAATTATTATAATTATAAGAGTTAGACTTATTGTAATTATTGAAATTATAATTATGTAAATTATTGTTAAGTTGATTATTTATTTCAAGTTTATGAACTTTTTAGTTGGAAGCTAATTATACTAGTTATATTAAATAAATTTAACTACCTCACCAGTAAATTAATATATACAGGAATAATCATACAACATCTACGAAATGTCAGTACCAAGCTGAAGCTTCAAATCCAAAATGATGTTTATCAGATATATGTAGTATATTAATTCGTAATATTGTTACAAAAATAAATACTGTCCCAATGATTACATGAATTCCATGAAACCCTGTACTTATAAAAAATGTAGATCCGTAGATTGAATCTGATAAAGAAAATGGTGATTCAAAGTATTCATAAAATTGAAGTAAGGAGAAGTATAATCCCAAAAAGATTGTAATAATCTTTCTTTGTATTAATTGAGAATAGTTTTTATTAATAATTGCGTTGTGAGCTCAGGTTATTGATATTCCTGATGACAATAAAATTATAGTGTTTAGTATTGGAATATTTATAGGGTTAAATACTTTGATTCCATAAGGTGGTCAAATTATTCCAATTTCTACATTAGGGGACAATCTTCTGTGTATAAATGTTCAGAAAAATGATGAAAAAAATAAGATTTCTGATACGATAAATATAATTATTCCAATTTTTATTCTTGAGCATACTTTATTAGTATGTATTCCTTGGAAGGTTGATTCTCGAACTACGTCCCGTCATCATTGAATTATTGTTAAAATAATAATTGTGGTGCCAATTAATATAAGAATATAGTTTGTCTTATGGAATCATATAATTATACCTGATGTAATTGTTATTAATCCTAATGATCCTGAAATAGGCCATGGACTGTTATCTACTAGATGAAAGGGGTGATTTTTCATTTAAATTTCTCTTGAATATAAAGTTCTTAGTATTGTGAATACATATGCTTGGATAATAGCTACAGCTGTTTCAAATATTATTAATGTAATAAAAATTGTAGATATAATTAAGATTATATTTCTTGAGCAGTTATTACCTAATAAAGATATAAGAAGATGTCCGGCAATTATATTAGCTGTTAATCGAACAGCTAGTGATCCAGGGCGAATAATATTTCTAATTGTTTCAATTACTACTATAAAAGGCATAAGGATTCTTGGAGTCCCTGTAGGGACTATATGAATAAATATTTTGTTTGTTTTATTTAATCAACCATATAGTATTATTCCTGATCACACAGGTAAAGCTAGAGTTAGTGAATAACTTAAATGTGATGATGAGGTGAAGATATATGGCATAAGTCCCATTATGTTATTAGTTAAGATTAATAAAAAAATACTAATAAATATAATTCTAGTTCCTTTATATTTTATTAATATATTAATTTCTTTATTAATTATATTAATTGTTTTATTAAATAAGATAAATTGTTTGTTAGGTAGATTTCAAAATTTCATAGGTAAAATAATTGTGATTAAAGTAATTCTAATTCAATTTAATGATAAGAATCCTGTACACGGGTCAAATGTTGAAAATAAATTTGTTATCATTTTCAATATAAATTTATATTTTTATAAGTTAAGTGTTTTTTTAAAATAATATTTTTATTAAAGTATATTGTTCTAATTGTAATTATTATATTAATGTTAAATATAATTATTAAAGTTAATCATCATATAGGTGCTATTTGAGGTATAAAGGATTATTTCAACTGAAATAATTTTAATTTGACGAACTAATGTTTTTTAAACTAAATCCTCCCATTAGAAGTATTCGCTTTTCATTACTATAATTTGGTTTAAGAGACCAACACTTGCATTTAAGTAATCTAATGAGTTTTTTCTGATTCAATTTAAGAATGATTTAAAGTTAATTGACTCTAAAACGATAGGTATAAATCTGTGGTTAGATCCACAAATTTCTGAACATTGTCCGAAGAATAATCCTGGGCGTGAAATTAAAATATTACCTTGATTAATTCGTCCAGGTGAAGCATCAATTTTAATTCCTAATGATGGAATTGTTCATGAATGAATTACATCTGATGATGTAATTATAATTCGAATTTGTGTGTTAAATGGAAGAACTATTCGGTTGTCTGTATCTAGAAGACGAAATTCATTTCTTTCTAGTTGAGATGTAGGTTTTATGTATGAATCAAATTCAATTGATTTAAAATCTGAATATTCATAGGATCAGTATCATTGATGTCCAATAGCCTTCACGGATACTAAAGGAGTCTTTGTTTCTTCAATTATGTAAAGAATTCGTAATGAGGGTATAGCAATAAAAATAAGTATTAATGCTGGAGTTAAAGTTCAAATTAGTTCAATTAATTGCCTTTCTAATAGAAATCGGTTGTTAAATTTTGTTAATATTAATGTGAATATAATGTATCCAACTGCGATTGTGATTATTATGATAATTATTATTGCATGGTCATGAAATATGATTAACTGTTCTATTATTGGTCTTAAAGGATCTTGGAATGTTATATATATTCATGATTTGATTTCTAACAAAATATAGTTATTTATAAATGAATCTTAAATTCATTGCATAAGTGTTTTCTGCCATATTAGATTATTTTGTTATGACAGGCAACTCATTATATGAATGTTCATTAGGAGGTGTAGATTGTATTCATTCAATTGAAGAATAATTATATTTTTTGAAAATTGGAGTTCGTTTGGAAATTAAGCTTTCTCAAATTATAAAAATTAATATAAAAATTCTAGTTATTGAGATTAATCTTCCAATTGAAGATAAAGTGTTTCATAAAGTAAATGTATCAGGAAAATCTGAGTATCGCCGAGGTATTCCTCTTAAACCTAAGAAATGTTGAGGAAAAAATGTTAGATTTACTCCTATGAATAGTGTCGAGAATTGAATTTTTAATCATTTTGAATTCATAGTTGTTCCTGTTAATAAAGGGTATCAGTGAATAAAGCCAGCTATAATTGCAAATACTGCTCCTATAGATAGTACATAATGAAAGTGAGCAACTACATAATATGTATCATGTAATACAATGTCAATAGATGAATTTGATAAAATAATACCTGTTAAACCTCCGATAGTAAATAAAAATACAAATCCTGCTGATCATATTATTGAGATTGATATTTTTAAAGTTACTCCATGTATTGTAGCTAGTCAACTGAACACTTTAATACCAGTAGGAACTGCAATAATTATTGTAGCAGATGTAAAGTAAGCTCGTGTGTCTACGTCTATACCTACTGTAAATATATGGTGAGCTCACACGACAAATCCTAAAATTCCGATAGATATTATTGCGTAAATTATTCCAATGTACCCAAATGATTCATTTTTTCCTCTTTCTTGTATAATAATATGAGAAATTAATCCAAATCCTGGTAAAATTAGGATATAAACTTCAGGATGCCCAAAAAATCAAAATAGATGTTGATAGAGAATTGGGTCACCCCCACCAGAGGGGTCAAAAAAAGAAGTGTTAAAGTTTCGATCTGTAAGTAATATAGTAACAGCACCTGCTAACACTGGTAGAGATAATAAGAGTAAAATTGCAGTAATAAGAACTGATCATACAAATAGTGGTGTTTGATCTAAGTTTATTCCTGGAGATCGTATATTTACTACAGTTGTAATAAAATTAATTGCACCTAAAATTGAAGAAATTCCTGCTAAATGAAGCGAGAAAATTGCAAGATCAACTCTTGGTCCTGAATGTGAAATATTTGAAGAAAGAGGTGGGTATACAGTTCATCCAGTTCCAGCACCTATTTCTACTATTGATCTCATTATTAATAAAGTAATAGATGGCGGAAGAAGTCAAAATCTTATATTGTTAAGCCGCGGAAATGCTATGTCTGGTGCAGCAATTATTAAAGGTAAAAGTCAGTTACCAAATCCCCCGATTATGATAGGTATTACCATGAAAAAAATTATAATAAAAGCATGAGAAGTAACAATTACATTATATACTTGATCATTGTTAATAAATGATCCTGGTTGTCCTAGCTCAATTCGAATAATCATACTTAGCATTATTCCAATTATTCCTGCTCATATACCAAATATAAAGTATATAGTTCCAATATCTTTATGATTAGTGGAGAATAATCATTTAATCATTTAGGTGTCTGATTAAAGAGATAAATTGTAAATTTATTTATGAATTAAAATTCCCTAAATAAAGTTTTATATTTTATTGTTAAAATATTGAATTGCAAATTTAAAGATGGTTAAACTTACCTAAAACTTAAGATTTACTTAATTTTTAGGTAAATTTAACTTTGAAGGTTAATAGTTTGCTTAACTTAAAATCTTAAGTTTTAAGCATTAGTATAAATGGTGCGAAACAGATATTTACTATTATAATTCATCTTGATCTTTTTGTTGTGTTAATTATTTTTCATTTAATTGTAGATGAAGAAAATATAATTGAAATAAATGATATGCGTAAGTAATAAAATATAACTAACGTTGAAGATAAAATTATAATGACTCTAATTAAGAATTCCTTATTAATTACTATTATTTGAATAATTATTAGTTTCAATATAAATCCTATTATAGGAGGTATTCCCCCCATTCTTAGTATAGCTAGTCAAATATTTATTTTTAATCTCATTTTATTTTCATTAAGTGATAATTGGTTAATATAATTAATATTTATTTTTTTCATAATGTATAAAATTATAATTAATATGAAGGAGTAAATAGTTATGTATAGTCATCAAATTGAGTTAATTGAGACAGATGCGATAATGAATCCTATATTAAAAATTGAGGAGTAGCATATAATTTTCCGCAAGGAGGTTTGAATTAACCCAAGTAAAGATCCAACAAGAAGAGATATTAAGATAAATAAGTTATTTTTAAATATTAAGTATCTAATTATATTTAATGGAGCTACTTTTATGAGTGTGAGAAGCGTAAGTATGATTATTAGCCTAACTCTTTCAATTATTTCAAGAATTCAGTTATGAAACGGAGCAATCCCTATTTTTAGTATCATAGATCTAGTTAAGATTATTTGGTATTCAATTTTTGAATTAATTAACAATAATAATACCCCCAATATTATTATTGATGAACTAATTCTTTGAATTAAAAAATATTTAACTGATGCTTCTGATGACAAAAAATTTTTGTTTGAGATTATAGGTATAATAGATATAATTGAAATTTCTAAACCTGTTCAAATAATTAGTCAGTTGTTAGCTGATAATGATATAATTGTTCCTAAAATTATCATGTAAAAAAATAATATTATGTTGAAATTTTTAGTTATTAAAAAGAAGAGGATTAAACTTCTATAGTCAGGGTATGAACCTAATAGCTTAGTTAGCTTATCTTTTTGTAATTAGGTGTATGTTGCACATAAATTTTTGATGTTTAAGGATAAGTCAAATTCTTAAAATTACAATAAGAGTAATTGTTTTACATATTTTATTCTATCAAAATAATCCTTTATTCAGGCATCTTATT